TTTTTAGTTAGGGATAGTAATGGTGACAGTTTTTCTGTATGTTTTGATATTGAAAATCAGATTTTTGAGATTGACAATGATAGTTCTTTTCTGAGTGAACTAGAAAGTTTTTTTTCTAGTTATTTAAATAGTGGGTCTAAGAGAAACAATCACTACTATTATCATTACATATATGATACTCAATCTAGTTGGAATAATCACATTAATAGTTGCATTGATAATTATCTTCGTTTTGAAGTCAGTATTAATAGTTCCATTTCGGGTGGTACCGACAATTACAGTGACAGTTACATTTATAGTTTCATTTGTACTGAAAATGTAACTGGTAGTGAAAGTGGGAGTTATGGTATAAGAACTAGTAAAAATGGCAGTGATTTCAATATAAGAAGAAGATCTAATGATTTCGGTAGAAATAAAAAATACAGACATTTATGGGTTCAATGCGAAAATTGTTATGGATTAAATTATAAAAAATTTTTTAGGTCAAAAATGAATATTTGTGAACAGTGTAGATATCATTTGAAAATGAGCAGTTCAGATAGAATCGAACTTTCGATTGATCCGGGGACTTGGGATCCTATGGATGAAGATATGGTCTCTATGGACCCCCTTGAATTTCATTCAGAGAGGGAACCCTATAGAGATCGTATCGATTCTTATCAAAGAAAGGCAGGTTTAACTGAAGCTGTTCAAACAGGCATAGGTCAACTAAATAGTATTCCCATAGCAATTGGAGTTATGGATTTTAAGTTCATGGGAGGTAGTATGGGATCCGTAGTAGGCGAGAAAATCACCCGTTTGATCGAGTATGCTACTAATCGATCTTTACCTGTCATTATTGTGTGTGCTTCTGGAGGAGCGCGCATGCAAGAAGGAAGTTTGAGTTTGATGCAAATGGCTAAAATATCTTCCGCTTCATATAATTATCAATCAAATAAAAAATTATTCTATGTATCAATCCTTACATCTCCTACAACCGGTGGAGTAACAGCCAGTTTTGGTATGTTGGGAGATGTCATTGTTGCTGAACCTAATGCCTACATTGCATTTGCGGGTAAAAGAGTAATTGAACAAACATTGAATAAGACAGTACCCGATGGTTCACAAGCGGCTGAGTATTTATTCCATAAAGGCTTATTTGACCCAATTGTACCACGTAATCCTTTAAAAGGTGTTCTGAATGAGTTATTTCAGCTCCACGGTTTCTTTCCCTTGAATCAAAATTCAAAAAATTAATAAAGTATAGCACTAAATTCAGTTATTTGTAGCGAACAAGTATTTAGTTCATCGTAATCAAAAAAAAACTAAAAAGAATGGTGTTTTCTTTGATGACATAAGTTCTACTTGTAATAAGAGTTAGAAGTTTCGGGTAATTACTTTTTTTTTCCTCCAGATCTATTTTTTTATCCTACCTCTATTCATGATTAGTAATCACGAACCCTCTATCAACAGGATAAAAAAGTGAATTTTTCCCTCCGAGGAATTAGGGAAAATAAAAAAAAATTATCTGGCCTTCTTACGTATTAATATAGACAATAAAAAAAAATATCGAAATCAAAATAAAAAGAAATAAATATAAAATATAGAATAGAAGTTATTTCTATATCTATCGATAACCCCCGTTTTTTATTTTACTATGAATCCCCGTTTGTTGGATGGATCGAATTAGTTCGAGTCGCAAACTCCTAATAAAATCTTTATAAACTCCTTATTAGATTAGAATTATTAGATTAGAAAGATAGAAAGAAATAAGGATGGGAGAAGAATATTAAAATATATTAATAAAGCGAATTATCATACATATTCGTGTAGAAAGATGAATAGGTACACTTATTTTATTTAGTTCTACATTCCTTGCACTTATTAACTATTTATTAACTACTTATAAATATTAATAATTTATCTTATTAATTTAAATTATTATATAATTATTTAATTATTATTATTTAATTATTATATAATTATAATAATTTATTAATTTATTATATAATTATAATAATATTATTATTAAATTATATTATAAATATAATACAGTTTATGATATATACTTAGGATAGATATACTTAGGATAGATATACTTATCATATCATAAGATATCTTTCTCTTTCTATATAGATAGAAATATTAAATCGAGGCACCCATTCTATGACAGATCTCAACTTACCCTCTATTTTTGTGCCTTTAGTGGGCCTAGTATTTCCGGCAATTGCAATGGCTTCTTTATCTCTTCATGTCCAAAAAAATAAGATTGTCTAGATCCGATGGGACCAAATCTCATCAATTTATTTCAACACTGGATCATAATACAGATATTTATTTAGTGTAATATGGTACGATATGTGACTCTTTACGAACACAAATGAAAGAACTGTTATTCATGCGGATACATGATATCCGCATAAATGCACGTATATGCAGGTATAGCTGGTTAAATTAAAAATGGATCGGCGAATATTTTATTTAAATGGAAAGTCAATGTATCTAACAAATTACTTCTAACGGTTTACATCAGAATAGTGCTAGTTAATGAAAGTTACTTCGGTATCAAGAAAGTAAAATTCATTTGGGTTATTCTCTCAATTCCAATCGAATGCAACTGGATCTAGTAGAGTATGAATTGGCGATCAGAACATATATGGATAGAACTTATAATGGGGTCTCGAAAAACAAGTAATTTTTTCTGGGCCTGTATCCTTTTTTTAGGTTCACTAGGATTCTTAGTGGTTGGAACTTCCAGTTATCTTGGTAGGAATCTGATATCCGTATTTCCATCTCAGCAAATTATTTTTTTTCCACAAGGGATAGTGATGTCTTTCTATGGGATCGCAGGTCTATTCATTAGCTCCTATTTGTGGTGCACAATTTCATGGAATGTAGGTAGTGGTTATGACCGATTCGATAGAAAAGAAGGAATAGTGTGTATTTTTCGTTGGGGATTTCCTGGAATAAATCGTCGCATCTTCCTTCGCTTACTTATGAGAGATATCCAATCCATCAGAATGGAGGTTAAAGAGGGTCTTTATCCTCGTCGTGTCCTTTATATGGAAATCAGAGGCCAAGGAGCCATTCCCTTGACTCGTACTGATGAGTATTTTACTCCACGAGAAATTGAACAAAAAGCTGCCGAATTGGCCTATTTCTTGCGGGTACCAATTGAAGTATTTTGAAATGAACTGAAGAAAAAATTGAAAAAAAAACTTGCTAATTTCCTTTTTAATACAACAGTCGACTCTATCTGATATTTCTCTGAAGTACGAGTTCTATAAAAAGGTATTGAACCCATGGATCTATTTCCTATTTTTGTCTAATAATTTAGATCTCGGATCTATAAGGAAAGGAATATAGAAATAGAATAAGGGTCCTTTTAGGATAAAAATGAAAAAAAAAAAGAAAGCCTGGGTCTCCCTCCCATATATTTCATCCATAATATTTTTGCCCTGGTGGGTCTCTCTCTCATTTAATAAATGTCTGGAACCTTGGGTTACTAATTGGTGGAATACCGGGAAATCCGAAACTTTTTTGAATGATATTCAAGAGAAAAACGTTCTAGAAAGATTCATAGAATTGGAAGAACTATTCCTCTTGGATGAAATGATAAAGGAGTACCCGGAGACGCATATACAAAAACTTCGTATAGGAATACACAAGGAAACGATACAATTGGTCAAAACACACAATGAATATCATCTCCATATCATTTTGGATTTCTCGACAAATATAATTTGTTTCGCTATTCTAAGTGGTTATTTTATTCTGGGTAATGAAGAACTTGTCATTCTTAATTCTTGGATTCAGGAATTCCTCTATAACTTAAGTGACACAATAAAAGCTTTTTTGATTCTTTTAGTTACTGATTTATGGATCGGATTTCATTCGACCCATGGTTGGGAACTAATGATTGGTTCGGTCTACAACGATTTTGGATTGGTTCATAACGATCAAATTATATCTAGTCTTGTTTCCACTTTTCCAGTTATTCTAGATACAATTGTGAAATATTGGATCTTCTATTATTTAAATCGTGTATCTCCTTCACTTGTAGTCATTTATCATTCAATGAATGAATGAAGAACTCATTTGATCTCCTGATATCAATCAAATCAGAATCTTTCTTTGTATATAAAGAAAACATTTTCAATCTTACTTAATTCTTTATACTTCTAGTTCTTCAAGGTATTCGTCCTATATTCCAGTACAATTATCCCAGTACAATGACAGACTCGTGTATAGGGAACTATACTAGCTACCTATCTAATTTATTGTAGAAATTCCGGGATCAATGATTGGACATGCAAAATAGAAATACTTTTTCTTGGGTAAAGGAACAGATGACTCAATCGATTTCTATATCGATCATGATATATGTAATAACTCAGGCATCTATTTCAAATGCATATCCCATTTTTGCGCAGCAGGGTTATGAAAACCCACGAGAAGCAACTGGACGAATTGTATGTGCCAATTGCCATTTAGCTAATAAGCCCGTGGATATTGAAGTTCCGCAAGCCGTGCTTCCTGATACTGTATTTGAAGCAGTTGTTCGAATCCCTTATGATATGCAACTGAAACAAGTTCTTGCTAATGGTAAAAAGGGGGCTTTGAATGTAGGGGCTGTTCTTATTTTACCCGAGGGATTCGAATTAGCCCCCCCCGATCGTATTTCTCCCGAGGTGAGAGAAAAGATGGGAAATCTGTCTTTTCAGAGTTATCGTCCCAATAAAAGAAATATTCTTGTGATAGGTCCTGTTCCCGGTCAGAAATATAGTGAAATCGCCTTTCCCATTCTTTCCCCCGACCCTGCTATGAGGAAAGACGTTCACTTCTTAAAATATCCCATATATGTAGGTGGGAACAGAGGAAGGGGTCAGATTTATCCTGATGGGAGCAAGAGTAACAATACAGTCTATAATGCTACATCAGCAGGTATAGTAAGCAGAATAGTACGTAAAGAAAAAGGAGGATATGAAATAACCATAGTTGATGCATCGGATGGACATCAA